TCCTTTTAAGAAATAAAGTTTTTGATCGGAATATGAATTATTCCGAAAGACCCTTTAACTATTAAAGGGGGTTAATAGAACGAATCACACTTTTACCACTAAACTATACCCGCTACAATGTGATTATTGTATCATAATGGTTCTTTTGTCAAACAAGGGAATTGAGCGTAATCAAGATAAGATAGGATCCTAAAAGAATCATGAAAATTCGAGTGTTAACTTTTTTAGTGGGGGTTTAATGAGATTAGGAAAAGAGGATTCATTTAAATAAGAGGTTCTTTTTTTTTCTTTTACTGTAGGAATTTTGATAGATACAGTTCGATAAAAACACCGAAATCATAACATCAAAATGCATTGTCTAAGAATCCATAGTTTCATTTTTTATTCCAGTTATTATTCTAGCATGGTATGTATATATGTATATATATGTATAAAGTAGTTAAAAAGGGAAATCAAAAAGTAAAAAAGAAGAATAAGAAATCACACTTTCTTGTTGCCTTAATAGCAAGTTTTTTGGTTTCAAATTAGATAAATCGTTTTTATATATGATTTGTTGGAACAAAAAAAGGGCCCGGCTAGGTACTAACCTAGCCCAGCCAAGGGAATAAAAAAAAAGGCCCTTTTGCACAAAATCAAAGAATTCTTCTTTATTTTTGTTTCTATTGGATCTTGCCAACCCTAACTTTATCTAAACGGAATTGCTGATAAAAATTGTACATATTTATATAATAAAGATATAGAGAGAAAAAAAGAATTTTTTGAATCCTTACTTTCCGTGTAATGTAGTAATTATATTTTTTTGTCAATTGGGAGAGATGGCTGAGTGGACTAAAGCGGCGGATTGCTAATTCGTTGTACGAGTTATTTGTACCGAGGGTTCGAATCCCTCTCTTTCCCTTTGCTTTTATGACTTGATATTTCATTTATCTTTAAAATTTTGAAAATCCCTTTTCTTTTTTTGTAGTTAAACGTGTGAAATAGAAAAAACCGTAAGAAATTTCAAAAATCAAACAAAGAAAATGAAAAACCTTTTTAGTTTATTCTTCACGTCCCGGATTACGTCCTGGATCATTAGATAGGAATCCGAAGACGAAGAGAGAAACAAAGAATACCACTACTGTGGAAACAAAAAGTTTGAGAGTAAGCATTACACAATCTCCAAGATCATTTTTTTGGAAAAAAAAGAGAATAGATCATCTATTTTTATACTACATATCCTATTTGGATACCAAGAAAAAATGGCTTTCTATTTATAGAAAGAAACCATTTTCATAAATTCATTTTAAGAGTCTTTCATTACTAAAATTTTTTTTCATAACCAGAATTCGATAGTTTGGAGGACCCTATTAGTGTCTTTCACTGGAAGAGAAAGCGGTTCAGAATAGGGAAATGGGGTGATTGAGATTTTTTGCGTCTATCCAACCAAGCCAAAAGTTTCAATCTTTGAATTGAAGGTTCATCTTATAAGATTTATCTGACCTTATTAATTGCTAGAATTTATGGAATCAATTATGAATTTTCTAGGATAGTATTAAAGATCTCATCGAAAACTTACGGCAGCTTGCCAAACAAAGGCTAAGAGAAAAAAAAGCAAAGGTATGACTGGCATAACATCTACAATTGGATTCAAAAAAGCATAGGCCTCGGGCAATTTGGAGAAGAAAAAACTAGTCGAAGTCGAATAAAGAGCAGAATTAATACAGATAAAGATCAAACTAAAGATATTAAGCATAATAGACATTTTTTTGGAGATAATTGCATTTTGATTGAGTTATTGATAATTGATATAAATAAAAACGAAGAAAGTTAAGGTAGACAAAAACCCTTCCTTTTGTTTGAATTCACCCAATCAAAAATCCTCCCATTCTACACGGAGAATAGAAGAAATTAGACTTTGATAAAATATCTTAATTGAATTATATGGAATGATCAAGAAATTCAATTTAATTCTATATCTATACGTGTCAAAATCCTAGCAAATATAGAATTGATTCTATAAATTAGATATTTGGACTAAAATTGACGATCTATCAATATCAACATTATTCTTTAATAGTGTCGAATAGAAATTGAAATGGGGCGTGGCCAAGTGGTAAGGCAACGGGTTTTGGTCCTGTTATTCGGAGGTTCGAGTCCTCCCGCCCCAGAGGATATTAGAATAAAGATGGTTTTTGGATAGAATGTGATTCTTCTTCTTACTTTTTAATGATTTTTCTTTGAATCATATCTTTTATCTTTACTTGAACTGACTCGAGTTCAAATCACACGAAGATGGAACTGAATCCATTTGTAATCCAGGTAAGATCGAACCTAGATCACAAGGATTTGAATTCCAAAAAATCGGGCGGGCTTTTCAGCATATGTTTATTCTCTTCATATTAATCTTGATGGAAGTTAGGTACTGAGAAAAACCTTACGCCTACTATTGAATTTTCAACGATGCATGTTGAATCGCCATACGTAAGACGTAAGAACCTATATTTCCGATCTCTTATTCCCT